GTTTCACACAATCAATATTAGATTGGATGGATAATTGGCTTTTATTTGACTTAATGAGGGGCAACAAAGGAAAGAGAATAAGTCTTCTTATTTTATTCTTACATGTTAATAACATTCTCTTGATACTCCCCCAAAAAATGTCACTATATATTTTGCTTGTGCTTAATCTTTCCCGATTCAATTAGAAATCATCTAAAAGAACTTGTTATAAGTGAATTTATTGCAGTCTTTCATGAATGGTTTTGTGTCCGAATCCTTTTTTTTTGACTCTGCGCCAGTAATTTCACTATAATTATATTATTAGTGAACAATAATGGAAAAATTCCTTCAGATTCTATTCGTTTCATATTCATAGAGATAGGGGACATAATTCACATGGATATAGTAAGTCTCGCTTGGGCTGCTTTAATGGTAGTCTTTACATTTTCCCTTTCACTCGTAGTATGGGGAAGAAGTGGACTCTAGAGGTATTACTAATTTAATAATTGGATTGAGGAATCAAACTGTATCAATTTTTTTCTAGATGGTTTTGCAAAACCTTTTATTTGAAATTCACTATAATTAATTAATATTAATTAATTTAATTAATTTTTATTAGTCTTCATTTAGATTTAGAAATTTTTTGGTTCTAATGTAGTAATGTATTCTATGACTAATATAGATGAATAATACCTTTTCAATCAAAATCAAACAAATATTTCAATAATTCCCATTTTCGTATTCCGAGAATCTAAAGGATACGGATGGTAGACAATTTTTTAAAAAGAAATAAAAAATTCTTTCTCAATTTTCTATTTAGATGAACCGTCTCTTACCAGAGTTATATATGGACAATGCGGGGCAAGGGAACCCCACCCCTTTTTTTGTTTTTTTTTTCATTTTCTTTTATTTCCTCCTTTCCTGTTCAAATGGAAAAGAAAGTAGTTCTTTTTTTTCATAAGATCTTGTCTTGGTCTAGTCACATATTGCGCACTTACTTATTTTAGCAATTTGATTTAGGCTATGTTTTATTTAACTCATTTCATACCATGGATCAAAGGTTAAAAAATCGGTAAGGTATACTTTCGAAACGAAATACGAAGAAGTTACTATAGAACTCTTTTGATCATCTGTTAACTCTTCAATCAATTACTTCTTTGAAATGTAAAAAAAGAGATTATTTGATTTTTTTTATTAATATATATTCCATTTTTCTTTCCTTCATGGATTTGATTCTTTTTTGATGGATACCGAGATTCATATAGAAACTAATAAGAAATCCGGGAATGAAAAAATCACAAGACAAGTAAAGTCTTGCAATTTTTTCAGATTGAAATCAAGACAACTAAAATGGATCAAACAAAGAAAAAAAAATGGAGATAGGACGGCCATTCCATATATCTAATTGATATCGACATCTATGAAGATAGATATTGTAAATTGATTTCTATTAAGTTTGGATCTTTATACATTACAACTTTATACATTCCTAACATTCCTAAAATTAGAATAGTATAGTATGATAGAAAGAAATATCTGAATCTTTCTACCATACTATACTAATGACGAGAAGTCAAGTTTTATTCAAATTAATCGCCTTGGCTGATTGTTTTTACATATATTATAAGTAAAAAAGCAGTAGGAACTAGAATGAACAGCGCAGTAGCAATAAATGCGAGAATATTTACTTCCATAATTTCATTGTTTTTTTTACTTCGCAATAACTCGGGATTTAATCCCATAGAGATGAAAAGTTTTTCACTTGTAAATTCAATGCGATGAATTCCATTTCAATGACATCGAATCGGATCAATATCATGAATAAGAATATCTAAGCTATCAAATCGATTCACCGTCGAGAATTGAATAGTATAACATAGGAAAATATTTTATTCACACCCAATAAAAAATTTGTGATTCCTGGTCCAAGCAAAAGAATTCGTTTCCTTTATTGATATTGTTATTCTTTTCCACTCTTTCTTTTTCTCCACTCTTTCTTTTTCTCCACTCTTTCTTTTCTATAACCCACTGCCTCCTTGTACAATCATCTAATGAAGTATCATCTGACTGCTTTTCCACTCCCAATGTTTACAAAAAAACAAAAAACCAAGCAAAAAAGAGAAAAAATTCCATTTATACATATAAATATGTGCTCCCGATAAAAATAACAAAGATATGACACTCTATTCTATTAAGGGACGGACCGGGGAAATCGAAAAAAGGGCTCCGGTATAGTATCTTTTTGAATCCTGAATGTGCTGAGTGCTGCCAATAATGTTAGAAATTCACATATCTTTCTCTGTCATCAATGGACACGGGTTGAAGTACTGGAAATTCCCATATTTTTTTTTGATCAGAAATGCGAAAAAAAAAATATTGTGAGAATTCAATTCTGCCATTTGCGTCCCCTTTCACAGAAAAGGGAGGGACGAATTGATGTATTTTTTTTATTGGATCCGTCGGGTCGGGACTGACGGGGCTCGAACCCGCAGCTTCCGCCTTGACAGGGCGGTGCTCTGAC